GCTCTATAGGATTTGAACCTACGACATCGGGTTTTGGAGACCCGCGTTCTACCGAGCTGAACTAAGAGCGCTTTCTTAGATCCTATAACAATAGATATATAAAAGTAGATACAATTGTAAAGAAAAGGATTTTTTTATCCCCGAAGTTTATTGTGTGTACATATAGTATGTAAAAATGAAAGATTATGTCCAAAATTGACTGATCTTACTCAAGGAATCTCTTATAAGTATCTATAGGAGAAAGAATAGGTAGGGATGACAGGATTTGAACCTGTGACATTTTGTACCCAAAACAAACGCGCTACCAAGCTGCGCTACATCCCTTTGAAAAATTGTTATACAGTGTGTCATTGTATAAAATCCATATCTTTTTTTCCACATCCTTCTTTTTTGCTCTACCTATTCTATAGATATAGATAGGTAGAGAATGTTCTTGTCATTTTTTTTAGGGGGCGGCAAAATTGAATCTGCTGAGTCATTGTACATATGCATTTTAGTTAGTAATTCCTAATTTTAATTTCATTTCAAGCAAAAACAAATGATCTTGAACTAAAATTAAAATATCGGATTATCTATGATCTATTTATTAGAATAGCGAACTAGGACTATATATGTATTACAATATACAATTCTTACAATATACAATACAAAGAAAAGAAATAAGAAAAAAATAGAAAATAAAATAAGAAGGAGGATTTTCAATGCGAGATATAAAAACATATCTCTCAACGGCACCTGTGTTAACCACTTTATGGTTTGGGTCTTTAGCAGGTCTATTGATAGAAATTAATCGTTTATTTCCAGATGCCTTGTCATTCCCCTTTTTTTCATCCTGATGAAATTCTTGTTATTGATAAAAAATGAAGAAGATTTGAAGATACAATTCTACGTAATATGGCTCTAAATTCTTTTTCTTTTATATCCATCCTAATATCCTAAAAAAAAGAAAGAGTGTATTGAATCTCAGTCAAAATACAGTGAAATTTTTTGGGAAAAAAATGGATCCAGTCTAGGGACGGTTTCACGAAATTCTAACATAGAAAGAAGAAAATACTGAGATTAGTATAGAAATGATTCATAGTTAGAAAAAATTGTATTAATTAATTATTACGATATTCTTAATATTCTTCTATTAATGAATATGACTCTTTTTCTTTATATTTATAGTATTCTAATAATTCTATTTTAGATTATAGTACTTCGAAGTCATTCAAATTCTAATAATTCAAAAAAGAAAATAGTTAGAAATTCCATAGCGAATGAAGTCGATCCAAAAAGAAAAGGAGGTTCATGGCCAAGGGTAAAGATATTAGAATTATAGTGATTTTGGAATGTACCAGTTGTGTTCGAAAGGGTGTCAATAAAGAATTGCTGGGTATTTCTAGATATATTACTCAAAAGAATCGACACAATACACCCAATCGACTAGAATTTAGAAAATTTTGTCGCTATTGTCAAAAGTATACGATTCATGGGGAAATAAAGAAATAGATAGAAAAGAATTCGTGTTTAATTTTTCCAAGTAGTGGGAAGAGTAAGAACTTTACATCTTAACATATATAATACAAACCAAATCCTATTTTGGTCGAATCTTAAATGAATAAGAAAAAAAGAGGATTCTATTTTATAGATTATTTTATATCGAAGGAATAAACAAACAAGGAATAAGCAAACCATGGATAAATCCAAACAACCTTTTCGTAAATCCAAGCGATCTTTTCGTAGACGTTTACCCCCAATTGGATCGGGGGATCGAATCGATTATAGAAACATGAGTTTAATTAGTCGATTTCTTAGTGAACAAGGAAAAATCTTATCTAGACGGACGAATAGGTTGACTTTGAAACAACAACGATTAATTACTATTGCTATAAAACAAGCTCGTATTTTATCTTTGTTACCTTTTCGTAATAATGAGAAACAATTGGAGAGAGTGGAGTCGATTCCTAGAACTACTGGTCTTAGAACCAAAAATAAATAGATATACTCTTCAAAACTCCAATCGGAACTCAAGCTCATATTAATGTTTTGCTCGAAAAAAAACTAGGATCCAGATTTGATTCTTGTATTCTAAAAAAAGAAAAATGGGGAAGAAATCTTTTTTTCTTGAAAGATGTTCGTTTCTTCCTACTACTCAAATATTAATTTCTTTTTATTCTATCTTCCCGGAGTCCATTCTCCGGGAAATCCTGTTTCAATCATTCTTGTTTCCTGTATAATAGATTCTATTAAGATTCTTTTATTCCTTTATTTGATTTGTATTCTTTTCTTTTTAATTGAGAATTTTCTTTGAAATAATATCAAAACAATTCTTATTTGATAGGGCTATTTGCGCAAGTATTTTACGATTCAGAAGCAATTGTCTTTTGTACAGATTGTGGATGAATAGGCTATAACTATAGAATAGCCTATCCTCACGAGTTACCGCATTTATCCGAGTGATCCACAAACGACGAAAATCTCTCTTTTTCCTGCTCCTATCTCGATGAGAGGAAATCAAAGCTCTCATTCTTTGTTGAGTAGTCGTTCGAGTCAGTCTTGAATGAGCCCCTATAAAGGTTGATGCAAATAAACGAATCTTTTTTCGACGTCTCCGAGCTGTATATCCTCGTTTAACTCTGGTCATTGAATCAAATGAAAATTTATTGAATAACTAATTGATTTCTCTTCTTTCAGTCATCCTTTTCTTCCGGTCGATTAATAACAAAACGGATTCTTCCGATATATAAAATATAAATTCCAATGGCTTTTGCGACTATGACCTTCCCGACCACGATTTTTTCTTTCTTCAAGGTATCTCGCCTGGAAATAAGAAATTCGACTGCTACTAAAGAAAAAAAATAGTGGGTTTTCTCGTTTCTATGGCAACTTCTGAAACGGTGAGGTCCTCTCTATACACCGGAGCCTCTTCTTTCCATTTCATCAAAATTTCTTGTGAACTTGTATAGTTCACACTCTTTGGCTCTACCCATCCATTTTAAATTAGAATTCTTTTTTCAATTCTAATTCTAAAGTAATAGTCCTTTTCACAAAAAAGCTATCCATACAGTGACGGTATTTAATTCTGAAAGTTGGCTAGGTAGCTGACCTTGTTAGTCCGTTTTTTTTTTTCAAGAAAAGGAATAGGAGCATAACCTTTTTCCTCCGCTTAATGGATAACTATTTGTTACCAATGGAGAATTCCTTCTCATCTCAAACGGAGTGATTGGATTTGCACCAATAGAAACCATAAATTCATAACATAATTAGGTAGATAATAGATCTTGATACTAGTCAATCAAAAGTCCGTGTTCCACCCTAGATACTGGAAAAAATTTTTGCATTTCTTCAAACTCATGATCTGAACTTAACGAGTCGCACATACACCCTAGTACATGTTCCTCGACGCTGAGGACATCCTCGAAGAGCGGGAGATTTCGTGACATTTCTTATTGGCTGTCTTGCGTTTCTAATAAGTTGTTTAATGGTTGGCATGGTGTGTCTATAGAATCTCATTCTAGATAGAATAGAGCGGGTTGGCTTAGATCGATCTTAACCTGATGATTGATGATTATGAATGATTTCTATTCACACGTAAATTTTGAATTTTGAAAAGTAATTCGTATATTTAGATGGAATTCCCAGTATTTTCATTTTCGATCGCGACAAGATCAACGATGCCATGAGCTTGAGCTTCTGTTGCTGACATAAAAACATCCCTTTCCATATCTTCGGATATAACCCATAAAGGGTTGCCCGTTCTTTGTACATAAACTTTTGTGAGAGTTTCGCGAAGCTTCAATAGTTCTTCTGCTTCCAGGATAAAATCCCTTGCTTGTGCCTCGTAAAAAGAACTAGCAGGTTGGTGAATCATAACCCTGATGATCTTGATATAACATCATGAATGGTTCTTCTATCTATATATCGCACGATTGAATGGATTAAAGTAAGGGGGAATCAAAATAACAATAAAAAAATAGAATTAAACAACCGTACAGGCATCTTTTTTACATTGCATACGGCTCTGCAATGGATTTTCTTTTTTTGATAGAATTTATTTTATCGAAAAGAATAAATAGAACCTATATGATCCAAATCATTAAATGATCCATTTACCACCCTTCCTTTCGTAGTAGTTAAAAAGATACTATGATGGTTCTGTTGCTTTATATATTTATCTCGTCTGTGGTTTAGCAATCCCAAAGTTTCGTTTTGATAAGATTTAAGAAGGAAAAAATGATTTTTTCCATTTTTTTGATTCTTTCCTCTCATAACATAAAAATAAGAAAGAGACTTCTGTTGTGGAAGAATAATGGTTTGTGACGCTAAAATTGACTCTTGTTTGACACAGAAAATCAAATTGGGAATAACCCTTCTTTCATACTACTATTTCGATACAAAATCTCATGTTAGAAAAAAAACAATAATGGTTTGTTAATATCGAACTCGAAGTGCCATGCTATTATTACTTATTCTTTATTTAATTCATATTCGATACAGCGAAGGCATAGTATTCTTTTTTTTTCTCAAATAAAAAAAACTCATTGGCGCCAAGCGTGAGGGAATGCTAGACGTTTGGTAATTTCTCCTCCGACCAGAATGAAAGATCCCATTGAAGCGGCTAATCCCATACATATCGTATGTACATCTGGTAACACAAATTGCATAGTATCATAAATGGCTATTCCTGGTATTACCCATCCACCTGGAGAATTTATAAACAAATAAAGATCCCTAGTATCATCTTCTATGCTGAGATATACCATGAGACCAACAATTTGATTCGAGATCTCGCTATCAACCTCCTGGCCTAAAAAAAGTAATCTTTCTCGATGAAGTCGGTTGATTAGGACAAAATTGTATCCCTGAGGAACCGTACGTGCACCTTTGGATGCATACGGTTCAAAAGAATTGTGAAAAAAAAATCAATGTGTCGATTCCAATCCTATTTCTTTTTTTTTTAATGAGTTTTGCCCCCTTCTTCTTACCTCTATTCTATAATGTAGAAAATTAAAAAGAATTTTATGAACTTATTGAACTAACTTCTCATTGATGTATTGTTTCATCGAAATTCAAATTACGATGTAATTTTCTTGTTCCTGAATGGGCCCTTTCAATTCTTTTAGGTTCTTGTTCTACTCCGGGGGAAGATTTGCCCGAATTCCATTTGCGCATATAGGTCAAATGATTCCAGTACCACTTCTTTTTTTTTTTCAATTGTTTCATATCTTTCCCCAAAATATTTGATGTATTAATCATACTACTTCATTGGTAGATAGTTTTATATTATCCTTATAGTAAATCTAAATATAAGAAGAGTCTCTTCTATATTATACAAGCAGTAATTGTGTAATCATAATCATCATATATTCTACATAATATATTATATTCTAAGATTCTATTATCTTTCTATTATAGTAAGTTATATTATATTCATAAATATTTATGGTTTCTATTACTACTACTACATTTTACACTCCCTTTTTTACTCTTACCATTTCCAATTTGGTATTATATGAACGGAGCCTGGATACTTTATTTTATCAGTCCAAGTAAACCATCAATTCTTTGAATTGATAATATTGATCCCCAATAGGAATTATTGTGCTTCACGCTCCAAATTATTGATGGTTCAATCAATACAATATCCAATATATATTTATTGGATTGGGCGAAACAGAGAATACTCGATCGGGGGAGATAACGGGGAAATACCATATGACCAATATGTCTGACAAGTCGCACTATACGTCAACCCAAACTGCATCTTCCTCTCCAGGATTCCGAAAAGGAACTTTTGGAACACCAATGGGCATTAAGATAAATAAAAAAAAAATGAAGTACTATACTTTACTTTAATATGAAAACGTAACAATGGTTTTATTGTCTTCATCATTTTTTCTCTTTATTTTCCATTTTTATATATTTTGATATTCTATATTTTATTTTTTTTTTTATTTTTAATATTCTTTATATTTATTTATATTTATATTCTTTATATTTATTATATTTATATTATTCTATTTATATTATATATATATATATATATTATATATATATTTATATATATTTAGATTCTATATAGATATAGATTAGAATATAGAATATAGAATATATAGGAGTATAAGGTTCATAGAGGAAGACAGAATGAATAAATAAAAATTGTCGGGATCAATCGAATCAACCAACTGTTCGAATGATTTCGAATTCGAAAAGAGTATCTATGCATTTTTTCCCTCAAAATCCTCCCATTGCGTATTGGTATTTATCGGGTATAGAATAAGATCTGTTTCTCTTTGTTCTTCTAAATAGAAAGAAAGAGAATTGTTCTCTCCTCTCTCTATTTCAAATTCTTTCTATTCTATTTCATTAAAAATAAAAGAAGGGAATACAAATAAATAATAATCCTTTCCTATACAAAATCTACCGAACAGGTGAAATACATGGTCTAGTCTTTTTCCAATGCGATAAAGTTACATAATGTCTATTTCTTTTTCAGAAAGGGGTATTTACATGGGTTTGCCTTGGTATCGTGTTCATACTGTTGTATTGAATGATCCCGGTCGATTACTTTCTGTCCATATAATGCATACAGCTCTGGTTTCTGGTTGGGCCGGCTCGATGGCTCTATACGAATTAGCGGTTTTTGATCCCTCTGACCCTGTTCTTGATCCAATGTGGAGACAAGGCATGTTCGTTATACCCTTCATGACTCGTTTAGGAATAACCAATTCATGGGGGGGTTGGAGTATCTCGGGAGGAACTATAACAAATCCGGGCATTTGGAGTTATGAAGGCGTGGCAGGGGCACATATTTTATTTTCTGGCTTGTGCTTCTTGGCAGCTATCTGGCATTGGGTGTATTGGGACCTAGAAATATTCTGTGATGAACGTACGGGAAAACCTTCTTTGGATTTGCCCAAAATCTTTGGAATTCATTTATTCCTCTCAGGAATCGCTTGCTTTGGCTTTGGTGCATTTCATGTAACAGGCTTATATGGTCCTGGAATATGGGTGTCTGATCCTTATGGACTAACTGGAAAAGTACAATCTGTAAATCCAGCATGGGGTGCGGAAGGTTTTGATCCTTTTGTTCCGGGGGGAATAGCTTCTCATCATATTGCAGCAGGTACATTGGGCATATTAGCGGGTCTATTCCATCTTAGTGTCCGTCCGCCTCAACGTCTATACAAAGGATTACGCATGGGTAATATTGAAACTGTGCTTTCCAGTAGTATTGCTGCTGTTTTTTTTGCAGCTTTCGTTGTTGCTGGAACTATGTGGTATGGTTCAGCAACTACCCCAATCGAATTATTTGGCCCCACTCGTTATCAGTGGGATCAGGGGTACTTCCAACAAGAAATATATCGAAGAGTTGGGGCTGGACTAGCCGAAAATCTGAGCTTATCGGAAGCTTGGTCTAAAATTCCCGAAAAATTAGCTTTTTATGATTACATTGGTAATAATCCGGCGAAAGGAGGATTATTCAGAGCAGGCTCAATGGATAACGGAGATGGAATAGCTGTTGGGTGGTTAGGGCACCCCATATTTAGAGATAAAGAAGGGCACGAACTCTTTGTACGTCGTATGCCTACCTTTTTTGAAACATTTCCAGTAGTTTTGGTAGATGCAGACGGAATTGTGAGGGCTGATGTTCCTTTTAGAAGGGCAGAATCCAAGTATAGTGTTGAACAAGTAGGGGTAACTGTTGAATTTTATGGTGGGGAGCTCAATGGAGTCATTTATAGTGATCCTGCTACTGTGAAAAAATATGCTAGACGTGCCCAATTGGGTGAAATTTTTGAATTAGACCGGGCTACTTTGAAATCCGATGGTGTTTTTCGTAGCAGTCCAAGGGGTTGGTTCACTTTTGGGCATGCTACGTTCGCTTTGCTCTTCTTTTTCGGACACATTTGGCACGGCGCCAGAACCTTGTTCAGAGATGTTTTTGCCGGTATTGATCCAGATTTGGATACTCAAGTGGAATTTGGAGCATTCCAAAAACTTGGAGATCCAACTACAAGGAGACAGGTAGTTTAATACAAAATTACTTTGCCATCTTTTGCCTCTCTTTTTTTTATTTTATTCTAGTATTTACTAGTATTTAAAGTATAGAAATTTAAATTTAGATTAGATTTCTATTTTAGAATTTTCTATTATTTTCTATATTCATTATGAATTTAATTTATTATCTATTTCATATTTCATCTTAATATATTCATAATGAATATATATAGTCTATATACATACTATATAGATAGTAATAGTAAATTAGTAAATCTTAATTTAGAATTTCTTTAGTAAATGATCCAAAATGAATAGGTGTGGAAGCTATAATTGTAAACCACGATCGAATCTATGGAAGCATTGGTTTATACATTTCTTTTAGTTTCGACTTTAGGGATAATTTTTTTCGCTATCTTTTTTCGAGAACCACCTAAAGTTCCAACTAAAAAAACAAAATGATTTTTCATTCTTTCCATTGAAGTAATGAGCCCCGATATTCATATCGGGGCTCATTACTTCAACTAGTCCCCATGTTCTTCGAAGGGATCTCTTAATTTTTGAGAGGGTTGCCCAAAAGCGGTATATAAGGCATACCCAGTAAAGCTTACAAGTAAACCGGATATGGAGATGGCGACTAGGGTTGCTGTTTCCATTTTTTCGATAATTTCAAGATCACAAAGGATCACGATAATGTCGTTTATTTACAACTACAACGGAATAGTATACAAAGTCAACAGATTTCAACCCATGATGAAAGAGGATTTATGGCTACAAAAACCATTGAGAGTAGTTCTAGATCTGGGCCAAGACGAACTGGCGTAGGGAGTTTATTGAAACCATTGAATTCGGAATATGGAAAAGTAGCTCCAGGGTGGGGGACTACACCACTTATGGGAGTTGCAATGGCTCTATTTGCAATATTTCTATCTATTATTTTAGAAATTTATAATTCATCTGTTTTACTGGATGGAATTTCAATTAATTAGTTCATAAAAATTAGGAAGTCCTAGTTTTTCAATCAAAAAAGATTATTTTACTTAGACTTACTTAATGTTTAAAATATTAAAATACTTAAGAATTTAACTTAAGATTACCTAAGACTTGGATTTATAGACCATTCTGGTAGTTCGATCGTGAAATTTATTTGTTTCGATATTTCATTTCCGGAATATGAGCGTGTGACTTGTTATAATTGATCCTATTGATAATACAAAGAATGGATTTGTCATCTCTATCAAGATGATTCTACCGTCAGATATTTATTGTAGTCTCTGGAGCACGGACTATATAGAATAGATAGAATAGATCAAGAAAAGAAATATTTGAACTATGATTCATACCTATTATTCAGACCTCATAACCGGATTAAAAAAAATGGAAAAAAGGTCTTTTATTTTTATAAATCAAACAATTTTTTCTCCGAAAGAAATCTCTTTCTATAAATTTTGTTGAGTTATTATTACATTCATTAAAGAAGTGATGATCAAATGGTTTTTACTCAGAAACCTTTTGAGTTTAGCTTTGGTTTTATTAAATCATCGTGGTTCTAGTATGAATCTGAGGTTTCAATTGATTCATAGGGTCTCAACAAGAGAATTCCTATCAAAAAAAAAAGATAGGGAAGAGAAGATTCAAGAGGCCTGTCACGATTAACATAAAAAAAGATGGATGAGCCAACTTGAGATTTTATTTCTTGGTATTATAATCACAAAGAAGAGATTCCGGATTTTTCTTACTTCGTATCTTTGGGTCAAATCGAGTCAAGCGGCTAAGCCACAAGAAGTTTGAAACTCTATATAAAATATTCCATATCCGTTGAAACTAGTATTTGTGGGTTTTGGCTTGAGCCGTACGAGATGAAATTCTCATATACGGCTCTCAGAGGGGGAGTCTTTCTTGGGTTACCTATCTCAATAAAGTATATGATTGGTTCGAGGAACGTCTTGAGATTCAAGCGATTGCAGATGATATAACTAGTAAATATGTTCCTCCTCATGTCAACATATTTTATTGTCTAGGGGGGATTACGCTTACCTGTTTTTTAGTACAAGTAGCTACGGGTTTTGCTATGACCTTTTACTATCGTCCAACTGTTACAGAGGCTTTTTCTTCTGTTCAATACATAATGACTGAGGCCAACTTTGGTTGGTTAATTCGATCAGTTCATCGATGGTCAGCAAGTATGATGGTTCTAATGATGATCTTACACGTATTTCGTGTGTATCTTACGGGTGGTTTTAAAAAACCCCGCGAATTAACTTGGGTTACGGGGGTGGTTCTGGCTGTATTGACCGCATCTTTTGGCGTAACTGGTTATTCTTTGCCTTGGGACCAAATTGGCTATTGGGCAGTAAAAATTGTAACAGGCGTGCCTGAAGCTATTCCTATAATAGGATCACCTTTGGTAGAATTATTACGTGGAAGTGCTAGTGTGGGCCAGTCCACTTTGACTCGTTTTTATAGTTTACATACTTTTGTATTACCTCTTCTTACTGCCGTATTTATGTTAATGCACTTTCCAATGATACGTAAGCAAGGTATTTCGGGTCCTTTATAGAAAAGGCGGATCATAGATATTTGTAATTTATCATATCGGGGAGGGACAAGAGTCTTTCATTGCTACAAATATGGATTGTTTAAAAATAAGGCATGTTATTTGGATACTTCTATTCAACTCTGAAGTATTTTTTATTTGATACGAATAGAATAGTTGAAGTATATTTTTCTAAACAGAGGATGGATTATGGGAGTGTGTGACTTGAACTATTGATTGGCCCGTGCAGATATATGATTTTATCCGCCACGTTGGAATTCACAACCCAATGTGTCTCCGCATCCAACCATCACATCACGTCAATCCCTTTATATAGCATAGGATAATAAGATAGGCCGGTTCGCTTGAGGAGAATATTTTCTATGATCATACCCGAATCTTGTCATGCATGAAAAGGCTCCGCAAGATCCCTATAATAAGTGATGTGGAATGATCCAATGTTCTATTTATTCACTTTGTTTAATTTTTTTTTAGTAATTTTTATTAGAATTAATTTGATAGTATAATTGGATAGTAATCTTAGTAAGTTTTTATAGTATGTAGATGCATTCATTTCCTCTGCATCAACCCTGATCTATGATACTATCGGAGTTAAATAAGGGATCTAAGGAAGAACAAGGGCTAAGATTTTCTTAGTAACAAGTAAAAATTTTGTATTTTTGTATGTAATACAATCAAGATATTGTGGGGATAAATACTAATCAAAAGACATGAGACAATCCAAAAAGCACTTGATCATGATCTAATTTGTAAGCCAACTTGGATATTGAGCATTTTCTTGTTGCCAGAACTTAATTCTTTGCAATGAATAATGAATCGTTGAAACTTGGGGAAATGTAATTTTATAAATCTTTTCTTACATAGAATCATTCTACATTATCTATGTAGATATGTATCAAATATAGATCTTCTATGAATCTATTTATGTGATTCTTTTGATTCTTGCTCGAGCCGGATGATAAAAAATTATCATGTCCGGTTCCCTTGGGGGATGGATCCACAAGAATTCACCTATCCAAATAACAAAGAAACCTGATTTGAATGATCCTGTATTAAGAGCTAAATTGGCTAAAGGGATGGGACATAATTATTATGGAGAACCTGCATGGCCCAATGATCTTTTATATATTTTTCCAGTAGTAATTCTAGGCACTATTGCATGTAATGTGGGCTTAGCAGTTCTAGAGCCGTCAATGATAGGTGAACCGGCGGATCCATTTGCAACTCCGTTGGAAATATTACCCGAATGGTACTTCTTTCCCGTATTTCAAATACTTCGCACAGTACCCAATAAGTTATTGGGTGTTCTTTTAATGGTTTCAGTACCAATAGGATTATTGACAGTACCTTTTTTGGAGAATGTCAATAAATTCCAAAATCCATTTCGTCGTCCAGTAGCCACAACAGTCTTTTTGATCGGTACCGCAGTAGCTCTTTGGTTAGGGATTGGAGCAACTTTACCAATTGAGAAATCCTTAACTTTAGGTCTTTTTCAAATTGATTAAACCGTTAAATACCACAATATAGATATCTAAGGAAGATCCCCTTCTGGATCTTCCTTAGATACATCAATCTTTTTATGATCTATTCTGCAAATATATGGACTGTGTCGGAGATTCAAAACTTATTCTATTTTTTTCTTTATAAAAAAGAAAAAATGAAAAGAATCCAATGGATTTAAAATTATAACTTTTTATTAAGTAAATTTATTGCAAAATGCTTCTGTACAGTGCTCAATATCTGTTTTACATCTTCTGTGCGAAAATATTCCATTTTCATAAGATCTTCTTGACTGTGACTCAAAAGGTCCAATAATGTATGTATATTGGATCTTTTGAGACAATTATAGGTCCTGGAAGACAATTCTGATTGGTCAATAAAAATACATGTCAATGGAATTCCTTTTTTGTTTTTCTTGAGATTAGTGAATTTGTCTTGAAAGGAAAAAAGGGGTAGATTCCATCTGTTTTCATTTTCCTTGAAAATCATATCCTCTTCCTCTGCATGTAGAAAAGGAATCAATAAATCAATCAAATTACGAGAAGCTTCATAAAGTGCTTCTTTAGGAGTTAAACTTCCATTCGTCCATATTTCTATAAAGAGTATCTCTTGTTTTTCATTCCCATTCCCATAAGAATGAATACTATGATTCGCATTTCGAACAGGCATAGATACAATATCTATAGGATAACTTCCATCGTGAGAGTCATTTGTGGATTTCATACGATATCCGCGATCTCTCTTGATTTGTAATTCAATACACAAATCAATTGGTTCTGTCAGGTTAGCTATATACTGTGTCGTGTCAACTATTTCTACAGAAGGTGGTGAGATGATATCTTGAGCTGTTATGTATTTTGGACCCCTGACGCAAATAGATGCGTTCCTAACTCCATAAAGATTACTTCTCAATACAATCTCTTTCAAATTGAGTAAAATCTCATGTACTGATTCTTCAATACCTGCTATCGTAGAATATTCATGCAGCACATTTTCAGATGTTGCACGTGTGATACATGTTCCTTCTATTTCTCCAAGTAAAGCCCTTCGCATGGCAATACCTATGGTATCAGCTTGACCTTTCATAAGCGGGGACAGAACGAAACGACCATAATAAAGACGCTTGCTGTCTACTCTTGATTCAACACATTTCCACTGTAGTGTTCGAGTGGATCCTACTACGTCTTCTTGAACCATACTATTATTTTTCTTTTCTTTATAATTATTGGATCAGAATCATTTATTTCTCTTGGAATCTCTTGAATTTTTATTTCTACACACGTCTTTTTTTAGGGGGGCGACATCCATTATGTGGCATGGGTGTTACATCACGTACGAAACTTAATAGTATCCCATTTCTACGAATGGCTCGTAATGCCGCATCTCTTCCGAGACCTGGACCTTTTATCATAACTTCTGCTCGTTGCATACCCTGATCAACTAATGTACGAATAGCATTCAATGTTGCGGCTTGAGCAGCATAGGGTGTTCCTTTTCTTGTACCTCTGAATCCAGAAGTACCTGCGGAAGCCCAAGAAACCACCCGACCTCGTACGTCTGTAATAGTTACAATAGTATTATTGAAACTCGCTTGAACATGAATAACTCCTTTTGGTATTCTACGTTCATTCTTATTTGAACCAATACGTGCATTCTTACGTAAACTAATTTTTGCTATAGGTTTTGTCATATTTTATTAGATTCTATTTATAAGAATAAAAGAAAAAAGAATCAGAAATCTACAGAAAAAGACGAGGATATCCATTTCATATGAAAACGAATCCTTTCTTATTTCTTTTTACATGTACATGGATTTTCTTTTCAAAAGAAAAATGAAAAAGTTCTTTACCCCTGTCTCTGTTTATGTCTCGGATTGGAACAAATAACTATAATTCGCCCCCGCCTACGAATCAAGCGACATTTTTCACAAATTTTACGAACAGAAGCCCTTATCTTCATATTTATCATTCCTTACTTTCATTCTAAATCTCTTTTTTTTGAAAACAAAAATCAGTTTATTGCATTTTTGAACTTTGAATTATATCTCTACGAAAAGGATGTTTAAAAGAATGATCTAATCGTTCGAATCTTTTTTGCGAAGTCTATAAATTATACGTCCCCTGGTTGAATCATAACGACTCATTTCGATTTTGACTCTATCTCCGGGTAGTATACGTATAAAACTGCGCCGGATTCTCCCTGAAATATAACCTAGAATTAGATCTTCATTATCTAATCGAACTCGGAACATACCGTTGGGTAGTGATTCAGTAATTAAACCCTCATGAATCAATTTCTGTTCTTTCATTCCAGGGAACCCCCTTTAAGTATTAACTAATAGAGGAAGAGTTCTATAATTAACTTCTCCTCTCTATTTTACAAAGAGTAAGTTCGAGAGAATTTTAAGGTATCCTAAGAGAATTACCATATATAACACAAAATTTCTCCTCCAATTTTTTCTAATCGAGCTTCTCGATCTGTTATTATACCTCGAGAAGTAGAAAGGATTACAATTCCCATTCCACCTAAAATCTTAGGAATTTGTTGATAGTTGGAATATATTCGTAGACCAGGTCGGCTGATACGCTTTAAATTTATTTTCTTACCTTTCCTAGTCTTTCTATGTCGTAAGGTTGAAACCAAGAAATTTTTTTGACTTTCTTGATGTTTTCGAACGTTTTCAATAAAACCTTCTCGTAAAAGTATTTTCACAATGTTTTTAGTGATATTAGTAGATACTATTTTAACTCTTCCCTTTTGATCTATGTCAGCATTTCTTATAGAAGTTATTATATCGGCAATAATGTCCCTACCCATGACGAACTATAGTTATTGGTGCCCCCTAATTTTGATATAGTCAACATGCTTCTTTTTTGTTTTATTTTTTATTGAATTCTTTTTTTTTTAATTATTATAGATTCTCAAAAATTATTAGAAATTTCAAATATATACATGAGACACACACAATCTATTAATCGGATCTATTTCAGATATTCTAAGATTCTATTCTATATATAGATAGAAAGATAGGATATATCCTATTTTCATCTATAAGACTTCGGGTGCTAATGAAACAATTTTAGTAAAATTCAACTGTCGCAATTCTCGAGCGATTGCACCAAAAATTCGAGTTCCTTTTGGATTTCCTTCTTGATCAATGATAACCGCTGCATTGTCATCATATCGTATTATCATGCCGTTGTCACGTTTGAGTTCTTTACATGTGCGTACAATCACAGCTCTAATTATTTCTGATCTTTCTAAAGGCATATTGGGCACTGCTTCTTTGATTACAGCAACAATAACATCGCCAAGATGAGCATATCGGTGATTACCAGTTCCTATGATTCGAATACACATTAATTTTTGAGCTCCACTGTTATCCGCTACATTCAAAAGGGTCTGAGGTTGAATCATATCATTTTTATTTTAATCTCTTATTTCAAGATAATGGAAAAAAGAAATATTGTCTGTCCAGAGATAAAGAAATCCGTAGTTGTTTTTTTATTCTTAAAACTCCTTCTTCTTTTACTTTTGTTTACCTATCCTGAAATAACAAATTGAGTTCGTATAGGCATTTTGCATGCAGCTATTTCCATAGCAGCTTTGGCTACAGCTTCAGATACTCCACTCATTTCATAAATTATTCGGCCCGGTTTAACAACGGATACCCAATATTCGGGGGATCCTTTGCCCGAACCCATACGTGTTTCTGTAGGTCTTACAGTAACAGGTTTGTCGGGAAAGATACGTACCCATATCTTTCCACCACGACGCGCATATCGTGTCATTGCTCTTCGCCCTGCTTCTATTTGTCTAGCTGTGATCCAAGCAGGTTCAAGTGCCTGAAGAGCGTATCTGCCAAAACAAATATGATTGCCTCGGCAAGATATTCCCTTCATTCTACCTCTATGTTGTTTACGAAATCTGGTTCTTTTAGGGTTATAGTTGATGGTTGTTTCTGAATTCCATCTCTACTGCAGAGCCGGACATGAGAATTTCTTCTCATCCAGCTCCTCGCGAATGAAATGATTCAATAAAATACATATTTCTAGGTAATATTTATTTTATTCTATCAAAAGACAAAAGAAAGAATATACTAATTTTTTTATATTGAATTTGTTACATAGGTAGGCTGTATATATAACTAGATAACTAGGCGTGTTTTTTTATATTATATATATAGATAAAAAGAATGCTTCTTTCTTTTAGCAAAATCTCTAAAGTCTTTTTCTTTACCTCTATTTAATCACACCAATAGTCATCCAATAAATGAAATTCTTAAATGAAATAAAAATAAAGAAAGGTTTCGCGGGCGAATATTAACTCTTTTCTCCTTCATTTGTAGGGTCAATTTATGACCATTCAGAAGAAATCCATTTTTTCTTGGTTCATTCCGCCATCCTACCCAATGAATCCTTAGGATTGATTCGTTTTCAAGAAAATCCTATGTAATCACAGGTTCCATCGTTCCCATAACTTCTCTATTAATACTTAGGCCTGAACTCTGCAATGGAGCTCTCAACAGAATCTGTTATTTGTTTCCGAGTCAATCTCCTCAGTTTTTCTTAACCCGAAGCTCAATTCAATTTTTCTCTCTTTTCTATTATTTAGATTCTTTATTTTTCTATTTTAATTACATACTTACATATATAATAGACTATATTATACTATAATAATTATACTATATTATCCATATTGATTAGATTCTTTATATTATTATTTTATTATATTTTTATTGTATATTAATGTTGATGCTTTATAACACTGCCTTTTTTATGGGGTAATTCTTCATAAACCATACATATGGGAATCATATATCATTTAATATCATTTAGATCTTTATTCTCTCTTTCTATCACCCTTCCTTTTTCCACATCCCTTTTTTTTTCATAATTCAGAATCATATTTCTTTTTTATGAAAAGGATTTCAGTTGCTAAAACTATATGATTGATTCAGTCATATAGTAACTGTTTCTTGGGATCTCAACAATACGAAGCAATAAGTTGGTTATGAGTTTTTAGTTTCTTTAGTTTTGATAGTTATTAAGTTTATAGTGTGGTCACCTATTTTTCTTTTCAGTCTCAATTCTAAAGAAAAAACTAACGAGTCACACACTGAGCATAGCAATTATACTAAAATTTAAATTAAATTTAAATAAAGGATAAATCAAATTTTTATTCAACCTTATAGAATTCTAATTGTTCGTTTTTCTTTGATTAAGAAAAAAAATAAGAAAATATTTTCTAAAATTGCTCTATTGATGAGCATAATGGCGAGATAAAGAAAGTTCCATTATTCTTATTTTCTTATTCTTGGTTTACAAATATCCAAATTTTGATACCTAAGATTCCATAGATAGTTCTAACTGTATGGGAACAGTAATCAATTTTAGCGCGAATTGTTTGTAGGGGAACCCTGCCTTCTCTGATCCATTCGACACGTGCAATCTCTTTTCC